ACATGCGTCATTTTAATAATGTAAATAAGCACATTTTTCGCCCCAATTAAGCTTCTAGAGGTTGTTCTGTTTCCGGGGGGTTTACAGAAGTGTTAGTGATCCCAGGAGTTTAGGGGGGTAGGGGGGGTTTAACGCGAGGAAACCAGGGGTAATCTTAGGGATGATTCGAGTAAGAAATCACTCTTTATGCTCTTGAGATACAGGTATGTAAGTCTTTTTAGAATATCTGTGAAACACTCAAAATATATCCCGCAGGGGCGAGATAAATGCTCATACCTTGTCTGTTAATACCGTGTGCGCTCCGTTATGCCAGGTGAAAGGAAAAAAAAAAAGAGAACCCCTTGCTCGCTGGAGAGAACGCCCGGCATGCTGGGTCATCTCGGGGATGTACTCCAACATTAACTTATGTCAGCGTCGATGAAAGTGTGAGGAATAACATCAATCAATGGCCCTGAAATAGGAACCAAATGCCAGGAATAGTGCACTCTGTGAAACCCCCACGAATACTTGTCCCTCACCTTCAATAACCGTTAGCATTAAGAAATCAACTGATGGTCGGTTCTTACTACATCGCATGCTGGGTATCTGACGGGTTGTGGAAAAACGTATAACTTAACTAATGAGTGTTAGAGTTCGGTCTTAAATCTCGCCTATCCTTGACTTAGTTAAATGTTATGTAAAGCTCTACTTGCTTTATGTTTCTCTTCTATTATGTTGTTGTATGACAGTTGAACATCGAGAAGTGTTGATATTACATATATGTCCTTATATGCTATTGATTTGGTTCATATAAATTCGTGGTGATAATACATACATGTACTAAGCGTAGCGCATATACTGATATCAGTACATACGCCAAGGAATAGTTTAATTTAGAATCCTAGCTTTGGGAGCTAGGGGTGGGAGTTAAAATCTCCTTTCTTTGAGCCAGCAGCGGCGGGGGGGGGGGAAGGGGGTTTCTGGCCCGCTCCCTTGAGCAGTGGGGAGGATTTTAACCTCCGGCGTCCGGCTTACAAGACCGGTGCTCTGGCGCTGAGCTACCACTGCAAGCTCATCCTAAGGCCTTGTTTTCCACCCAGCCCGCTAGGGGGAACAGGGCTAAGAAAAGAGAGAAGTATAGGAGAGATGCAATCTGGCCAATGATAATAAAGGGGTGTTCGACAGGTATGCCACCGATCCATGTAAGGATGGCAACGTCTGCAATGAGGGTCCAGAAGAGGAACTGGGTTACGGGACGAAAGGTCAGGCCTCGTTGCTTTGATGTGTGAAGGATGGGCACTACCATGAGCACTAGGATTGAGGCTAGAAGAGCTAGTACGCCTCCAAGCTTGTTGGGGATAGAGCGAAGGATGGCGTAGGCGAATAAGAAGTATCACTCAGGCTTGATGTGGGGAGGGGTAACCAACGGGTTAGCGGGGGTGAAGTTGTCTGGGTCTCCTAAGAGGTTTGGGGAGAATAGTGCTAGGGCTGTTAGGGCGATTAGTAGTGCTGTAAAGCCTAAGAGGTCCTTGTAAGAGAAGTAGGGGTGGAAAGAGACTTTGTCTGCATCTGAGTTTAAGCCAAGGGGGTTGTTTGAGCCGGTTTCATGTAGAAAGAGCAGGTGGATGAGAGTTGCACCTGCAATTACGAAGGGGAAGAGAAAGTGAAAGGCAAAGAATCGGGTGAGCGTGGCGTTGTCTACTGAAAAGCCTCCTCAGATCCACTGGACTAAGGCGTTGCCCACGTAAGGAACTGCGGAAAGAAGGTTTGTGATGACAGTGGCACCTCAGAATGACATTTGTCCCCAGGGGAGAACGTAGCCTACGAAAGCGGTTATTATTACAAGGAGAAGAAGGACGACGCCAATGTTTCAGGTTTCTTTATAGAGGTAGGAGCCGTAGTACAAGCCTCGTCCAACATGCACATAGATGCAGATGAAGAAGAAAGAGGCACCGTTGGCGTGAAGATTGCGGATAAGTCACCCGTAGTTAACATCACGGCAAATATGTCCAACTGATGAGAAGGCAGTTGCGATGTCAGAGGTATAATGTATAGCGAGGAAGAGCCCGGTTAGGATTTGGATGATAAGACAAAGGCCTAGGAGGGAGCCAAAGTTTCATCATACAGAAATATTCGAGGGGGCGGGGAGGTCAATTAGTGCACTGTTTGCGATTTTTAGTAGGGGGTGGGTTTTTCGTAGGCTGGCCATTAAGGTTCTTGTAGTTGAATACAACGGTGGTTTTTCAAGCCATTGGTCCTGGTTAAAGTCCTGGCAGGAATCATGACTTATGTTATGTGTTTATTCTTATTGGGTTTGGTGCTAGGCTTGGTAGCAGTGGCTTCTAATCCTTCTCCTTATTTTGCTGCTTTAGGGTTGGTAGTTGTGGCTGGCATGGGGTGTGGTGTTCTGGTTGGGCATGGGGGCCCGTTCTTGTCTTTAGTTCTATTTTTAATCTACTTAGGAGGGATGTTAGTAGTATTTGCGTATTCATCAGCTCTTGCTGCTGAGCCCTTCCCAGAAAGCTGAGGAAGCCGCCCCGTTTTACTATACATGGTTATATATGCTGTAGGGGTGGTGGTGGCCTCCAGTGTTGTTTGAGGTGGGTGGCATGAAGTGTCCTGGGTGCCAGCGGATGAGCTGGGAGACTTTTCTGTCTTTCGGGGGGATGTTGGTGGAGTGGCTTTGATGTATTCGTCGGGAGGGGGAATGCTTGTGCTAAGTGCGTGGGTGCTTTTGCTTACGTTGCTTGTGGTGCTGGAGTTGACTCGAGGGTTAAGCCGTGGGACACTTCGAGCCGTTTAATATGTGGTGACAAGGATTGTGAGGGTGAGGGTAACGAGGAATAACGCGAGGTAGGTTTTAATCAGGCCTTGTTGGGTGTTGCTTGTTGTGGTGATTAGAGGGAGGCTGGCGTTGGCAATGGCTTTTGGGCCTGCTTTTTCAAGCCAGGTTTGATCCACCATCTGGCTAGCGATAGTCTGGCCTAGGGCCAAGTTAACTTTAGGGGTAAGGCGGTGAACAATTGTTGGGAAAAAGCCTAATATATTGGAGAAGTGGTGTGTGGCTAGGTTAGGGGTGCTCTGGTATTGTTTACTTGTGAGGGAGGCCAGCTCCAGGGCGAGGATAAGACCAGTAACTGTAACAAGGAGGGCGGCCAGTTTAAGTAGGGGTGGTATGGTTATAATTGGTGTTTTTAAGGGGGTGATGTTCGAGGTAATCAAGAGTCCGGCAATGACACTCCCCCAGGCTAAACGCTTGATAGGGTTAATCACGGAGGGGTTGTTCTCATTGATGGGAGAAAGTGGGTTAAACCGGGGGTGGCCCATTGAAACGAAGTAGACTATGCGTAGGCTATAAATAGCAGTAAAAGAAGTGGCCAGGAGGGTAAGAGTAAGGGCTCAGGCGTTTAGGTGAGATGTGTTTAGGGCCTCAATGATGGTGTCCTTTGAGAAGAAGCCGGCCAAGAAGGGGGTGCCGGTAAGAGCTAAGCTCCCAATTGTTAAACAAGAGGAGGTAAAAGGGGTGAGGTGATGCATGCCCCCCATCTTACGAATGTCTTGTTCGTCGTTCAGGCTGTGGATAACTGAGCCTGAACAGAGGAAGAGTATTGCTTTAAAGAAGGCGTGGGTACAGATGTGTAGGAAAGCGAGCTGGGGTTGATTGAGTCCGATAGTGACCATTATCAGACCTAGTTGGCTTGATGTAGAGAAGGCAACGATTTTCTTAATGTCGTTTTGAGTAAGTGCGCAGGTGGCTGTAAAAAGGGTTGTGAGGGCACCGAGACATAGGCAAGTGGTTAAGGCAGTTTGATTGTTTTCTAGTAAAGGGCTTATACGAATTAATAGAAAAATGCCAGCAACAACCATGGTGCTGGAGTGTAGTAGGGCAGAGACCGGCGTAGGACCTTCCATGGCAGAGGGCAGCCAAGGATGAAGCCCAAATTGGGCGGACTTGCCGGTAGCGGCAAGGATTAGTCCTAGAAGAGGGAATGTAAGATCAAAGTCTTTAGAGGTGATGAAGACTTGTTGTATTTCTCAGGAGTTAAGATTTATGGCTATCCAAGCTATGCTAAAGATTAGTCCAATGTCTCCCACGCGGTTGTACACCACAGCCTGAAGGGCAGCGGTGTTAGCGTCTGCTCGGCCGTATCATCAGCCAATAAGAAGGAAAGACATAATGCCAACCCCCTCCCAGCCAATGAACAGCTGAAATATGTTGTTTGCTGTAACGAGAGTAATTATGGCGATGAGAAAAACCAGAAGGTATTTAAAAAAGCGGTTTATGTTTGGATCTGTGTGCATGTATCAAGATGCAAACTCAAGAATAGATCAGGTAACATAAAGGGCGATAGGGGTAAAGATGGTGGAGTAGTGGTCGAATTTAAAGCTAATGTTGATGTCAAAGCAGGTGGTGTTCATTCAAGTTCACGAGGTCACGATTGTCTCGGCACCCTCGTTGAAAAAAAGGAAGAGTGGCAGAAGGCTGAGGAAGAAAGCAAGTTTTACCGCTGTTTTAACGTGGGATGTAGCTCAATCTATAGCCTTGGGCTGAGGGGTCAAGGTTGAGAGTACTGGGTAGGCCAGTAGTGTAAAAATAATAATTAGACTTGAAGTTATCATTAGTGAAGTGGGATGCATAGCTGCTACTTGGATTTGCACCAAGAGTTTTTGGTTCCTAAGACCAACGGATGAGCTGGTATCCTTTAGGAGCACTTCGAGTGAGCCCTGGGGTTCAACCAAGGTCGCGGAGATTAGCAGTCCCCGTTGCTGGCGAGCCTCTCTCGGTGGATAAGGGGATTTTAACCCCTGTTTTCAGAATCACAATCTAATGTTTTGGCTAAACTATACCTACAGCAGGCCCACCCCCAGATCAGCTCAGGTTTTAGAACGAGCAAGATTAGGGGAAGGAGATGGAGGGCCACAAGCAGGTGTTCCCGTGTGTGTGAGGGGTCTAGGGCGATGAGGTGGGTTGGAAGAGGGCCCCGCTGTGATATGAGGAACATATAGAGGGAGTAGCTTGCTGTAATTAGTGTGCCGGCTCCGGTCAAGACGATGGTCCACCACGACCAGTTGAAGAGAGAAGTGATAATCATTAGTTCCCCCATTAGATTAGGGAGAGGGGGCAGGGCTAGATTGGCGAGGCTAGCAATGAACCATCAGGCTGTTATAAGGGGTAGTACTATTTGGAGCCCTCGGGCTAGTAGCATCGTTCGGCTGTGTGTTCGTTCATAGCTTGTGTTAGCAAGACAAAAGAGTGCGGAGGAGGCGAGCCCGTGGGCAATCATGAGGATGAGGGCCCCTGAGAACCCCCAAGGGGTTTGAATTAGGATGCCCCCTACAACCAAGCCTATGTGGCTTACAGAGGAGTAAGCAATAAGGGATTTTAGGTCTGTCTGGCGAAGGCAGATTGAGCCGGTTATGATAATGCCCCAGAGAGCGAATACGATAAAAGGGTAGCTAAGCTCTTTGGTGAGAGGTTCAAGCATTACAACCATCCGTATTATACCGTAACCACCGAGTTTTAGAAGTACTGCAGCTAGAATTATCGAGCCTGCGATGGGGGCCTCTACATGTGCTTTGGGTAGTCAAAGGTGAACGCCATAAAGAGGTATTTTCACGAGAAATGCAAGAAGGCAGCCGCCTCACCATAGTTTGTGGGCGTAAGAAGAAAGCTCTATTGGGTTGGAGTATGGGAGGGTGAGAAGTGAGAGGGTGCCAGTGCTGTTTTGGAGAAGGAGTAGGGCGACAAGAAGAGGGAGAGACCCGGCAAGGGTGTAAAAGAGAAAATAAACACCTGCATTTAGGCGTTCGGTTTGGTTCCCCCAACGGGTGATTAGGATAAGTGTGGGGATTAGGGTGGCCTCAAACATGACATAAAATATAACGATCTCGGTGGCTCCGAAAGCCAGGATGAGGAAGATCTGAAGGGATGTTAGAAGGGAGAGGTAGGTCCGTTGTCGGTTAAGTGGCTCAGAGGTTGTGTGGTTCTGGCTGGCCAAGACCATGAGAGGAAGTAGTCAGCAAGTAAGGACTAGAAGTGGGACGGAGAGAGAGTCTGTGGCTATATAAAAGTTGATACTAGTTCAACCGGTTTCTGCTACATTAGAAAGCCAGGAGAGGCTTGCGAAGGCAATTAGTAGGCTGTGCATAAGTGTGGTTGGTCAAAGCCATTTGGCGGGGGCCATTCAGGCAGTGGGGATGAGCATTAGGGTGGGGATTAGGACTTTTAGCATTGGAGGAGGTTTAGGCTTTGAAGACGGTCAGTACCGTGGGTGCGGGCTGTGGCGACTAGCAGGGCTAGGCCTGCGCTTGCTTCACAAGCTGAAAAGGCTAGCAGGAGTATTGGGGCTGTGGAGAAGTTTGTGGTGTCTAGCTGTAAAGTTCAAAGAGAGAGAGCAATAAACAAGGAGAGCATCATGCCTTCTAAGCATAAAAGGGCGGAGAGGAGGTGGGTTCGGTGGAAGGCTAGGCCAGTAAGGCCTAGCAGAAAAGCCGATGAGAAGGCAAAGTGAACGGGGGTCATTAAGCAAATATGGACTTTAACCATAAGTTTTTGAGCCGAAATCAAAGGTTTTTCTTAAACTAAGTGCCTACTCGGCTCACTCTAGTCCCCCCTGTAACCATTCGTAGATTATGCCAAGTGTGAGAAGCATGAGAACGGCTGTGGCCCCCAGAAATGTTATTAGGGGGGTCGTTAGTTGGTCCCCTCAGGGGAGGGGGAGAAGGAGGGCAATTTCTAGGTCAAATAGCAGAAAGAGAATAGCAACTAGGAAGAACCGGAGGGAAAAAGGTAGACGAGCGGAGCCCACTGGGTCAAAGCCACACTCATAAGGAGAGAGCTTTTCGTGGTCCGGGGTTATTTGAGGGAGCCAGAAGGAGACAAGGGCTAGAACGATAGAAAGGAGGGCGGTAATGGCAAGTACAGTTGTAACTAGGTTCATTATCTTTCCTTGGGTTTTAACCAAGACCGGGTGATTGGAAGTCACTTATACTGACGTTTAGTACTAGAAAAAATTAAGAGCCTCATCAGTAGATTGAGATGTAGAGGAATAGTCATACAACATCTACGAAGTGTCAATATCAGGCGGCTGCTTCAAATCCGAAGTGGTGTTCAGATGTGAAGTGGTGTAGAATCTGTCGGATCAAACACACGGCTAAAAATGTAGAGCCGATGATTACGTGAAGTCCGTGAAAGCCGGTGGCTACAAAGAAGGTAGAGCCGTACACCCCATCTGCGATTGTAAATGGGGCTTCGTAGTACTCTAAGCCTTGCAGGAATGTAAAGTAGAACCCGAGGAGAATAGTTAGTGCGAGAGACTGTACCGCTTGCTTTCGCTCACCTTCCATGATGCTGTGGTGGGCTCATGTAACCGTGACCCCTGAGGCAAGAAGAACGGCTGTGTTGAGGAGGGGGACTTCAAAGGGGTCAAGGGTTGTAATGCCTGTAGGAGGTCAGCAGCCTCCTAGCTCGGGGGTGGGTGCGAGGCTTGCATGATAGAAGGCTCAAAAGAAGCCTAAGAAGAAGAACACTTCTGAGGTGATAAATAGGATCATGCCGTAGCGGAGCCCTTTTTGAACAGGTGGTGTATGGTGGCCTTGGAAGGTGCCTTCTCGTACGATGTCTCGTCACCACTGGTACATGGTGAGGAGAAGAAGGGCCGTGCCCAGAGTTATAAGGGTCGTAGATTGGAAGTGGAACCAGGTTGCTAAGCCTGATGTTATTAGTAGGGCAGCAATTGCTCCTGTTAAAGGTCAAGGGCTGGGGTCAACTATGTGGTATGCGTGTGCTTGATGGGCCATTAGACGTTTTCTTGAAGATATAGGGTTAAAAGAAGAACAAAGACGTAAGCCTGAATCATGGCAACAGCAATTTCAAGCAGGGTTAATAGTACTAGGACTGTCGATGTCAGGAGGGCTACAGCGGGTATTGACGAGAGAAGGGCAAAAGCGGCTGTTGAGATAAGCTGAATTAGAAGGTGCCCGGCGGTGAGATTGGCGGTAAGTCGTACACCTAGTGCGAGGGGGCGAATAAAGAGGCTGATTGTTTCGATGACAATGAGAACTGGAATAAGGGGGCCTGGGGTGCCCTCTGGTAAGAGGTGTCCTAGGGCATGCGTTGGTTGGTTTCGTATGCCAATGATAACGGTGGCCAGTCATAGAGGCGTTGCAAGGCCTAGGTTTAAAGAAAGTTGTGTGGTGGGAGTAAAGGTGTAGGGGAGTAGGCCTAGCATATTTATGGTGATAAGAAAGATTATAAGGGAGGTCAAGAGGGCTGCTCATTTGTGTCCGCCCAGGCTTAGGGGGAGGAGAAGTTGTTGCGTAAAGCGGTTAATAAACCAACCTTGAAGGGCTAAGAAGCGGCTATTAAGCCACCGGGCTGTGGGGGCGGGGTACATAACTCAAGGAAGGGTCATGGCAAGAGCAATTAGGGGGAGACCTAGTAGTGTGGGGCTTATAAACTGGTCGAAGAGGCTTACAGTCATGGTCAGGTTCAGGGCTCTGTTTTGGGGCTTTCGGCACTTTGTAGTGTGGGCTCGTTTGGGAAAGTGTGGGCTATTACTTTTGGTGGGATAATGGTGAGGAAAACTAACCAGGAGAAGATTAGAATGGCAAATCAAGGAGCGGGGTTGAGTTGAGGCATGTCGTTAAGGGTGGTTGGGAGTCACCAATCTTTAGCTTAAAAGGCTAATGCTGTTCCCTGTTTAGCTTCTTAGCGAGGCGTCCTCAAGCATTCGTGACGACCAGTTTTCAAAGTGTTCTAAGGGGACTGCTTCAACTACGATGGGCATAAAGCTGTGGTTGGCTCCGCAGATTTCGGAGCACTGTCCGTAGAAGATGCCGGGGCGGGATGCAATGAAAGCTGTTTGGTTTAGTCGCCCTGGGACTGCGTCCATTTTAATTCCAAGGGCTGGGACTGCTCAGGAGTGGAGAACATCATCAGCGGAGACTAGGACTCGAATTGGGGACTCTACTGGGATTACTATACGGTGGTCTGCCTCTAAGAGCCGGAACTGGCCAGGGGCTAGATCTTGAGTTGGGATTATGTAGGCGTCGAACCCTAGGTCTTCGTAGTCTGTATACTCGTAGCTTCAATACCACTGATGGCCGACGGCTTTAATTGTGAGAAGGGGGCTATTGATCTCATCTATAAGATAAAGAATGCGTAGGGAGGGAAGAGCGATGAGAATAAGGATGATTGCTGGGAGAACAGTTCAGATAATCTCAATTTCTTGAGAGTCCAGGATGTACTTGTTGGTTAGTTTTGTGGAGACTATCGCCACAATAATGTAAAGGACTAGAGTGCTGATTAGAAAGACGATTATTAAGGCGTGGTCATGAAAATGAAGAAGTTCTTCTATAACAGGTGAAGCTGCATCTTGGAATCCTAATTGAGAGGGATGGGCCATGGGGGCTAAGACACGCAGGACTTTAACCCACAATTTTGCCTTGACAAGGCGGTGTAATGTACCGTTTTACTAGCGTCTTATGAAGAAAGTGACAGAGCGGTTATGTGGTTGGCTTGAAACCAGCCTATGGGGGTTCGACTCCTCCCTTTCTCGTTAGTTTGATTGAACTAGAACAAATGCAGGCTCCTCGAATGTGTGGTATGGGGGAGGGCAGCCGTGTAGTCATTCTACATTGGTTATTGTAAGTTCTACGGCTAGGACTTCACGTTTGGCAGCGAAAGCTTCTCAGATGATAAAGAGAAACATAATTACTGCTACCAGGGAAATCAGAGATCCGATTGAAGAGACAGTGTTTCACAGGGTGTAGGCATCTGGGTAGTCTGAGTATCGCCGAGGCATTCCGGCTAAGCCCAGGAAGTGTTGGGGGAAGAAGGTGAGGTTAACTCCAAGAAATATTACCCCGAAGTGGATTTTTGTTCAGGTGCTGTGAAGTGTGTATCCTGAGAAAAGGGGGAACCAGTGGACGAAGCCTGCAACGATAGCAAAGACGGCACCCATAGATAGGACGTAATGGAAATGTGCAACTACGTAGTACGTGTCGTGTAGGACGATGTCTAGGGAGGAGTTGGCAAGGACAATGCCCGTTAAGCCTCCTACTGTAAAGAGGAAGATGAAGCCGAGAGCTCATAAAAGAGGGGTCTCTCATTTGATGGAGCCGCCGTGGAGGGTGGCAAGCCAGCTGAAAACTTTAACGCCCGTTGGGATGGCAATAATTATTGTGGCGGATGTAAAGTAAGCTCGGGTGTCTACGTCTATTCCGACTGTGAACATGTGATGGGCTCACACGATGAACCCTAGAAGGCCAATAGCCATCATGGCTCACACCATGCCCATGTATCCAAAAGGTTCTTTTTTGCCTGAGTAGTAGGCAACAATGTGAGATACCATGCCGAACCCCGGTAGAATAAGAATGTAGACTTCAGGGTGACCAAAGAATCAAAAGAGATGTTGGTAAAGGATTGGGTCCCCTCCCCCTGCGGGGTCAAAGAAGGTGGTGTTAAGGTTTCGGTCTGTTAAGAGCATGGTAATGCCGGCAGCAAGAACAGGGAGAGAAAGAAGCAGTAAGACAGCAGTAATAAGAACAGATCACACGAAGAGAGGGGTCTGGTACTGTGAGATAGCAGGAGGTTTCATGTTAATGATGGTTGTGATAAAGTTAATTGCTCCTAGAATAGAGGAGATTCCTGCTAGGTGGAGGGAGAAGATCGTTAGGTCTACAGAGGCACCTGCGTGGGCGAGGTTTCCGGCGAGGGGCGGGTAGACTGTTCACCCGGTTCCGGCCCCTGCTTCGACCCCCGAAGAGGCAAGGAGGAGGAGAAAAGATGGGGGGAGAAGTCAGAAGCTCATGTTGTTTATTCGAGGAAAGGCCATATCAGGGGCGCCAATCATTAGGGGAATGAGTCAGTTCCCGAAGCCTCCGATTATAATTGGTATTACTATAAAGAAAATTATTACAAAAGCATGGGCCGTAACAATTACATTATAAATCTGGTCGTCCCCCAAGAGGGCACCGGGTTGGCTTAGTTCTGCTCGAATTAGGAGGCTTAAAGCTGTGCCTACTATTCCGGCTCAAGCACCAAATACTAGATATAGGGTGCCAATGTCTTTGTGATTAGTCGAGAAGAATCATCGTGTGATGGCCACAGGTAGGATGGCTGAGCTTTAAGCGGTGGGTTGTAGCCCCATAAACAGAGGTTTGAGCCCTCTTCTTGCCAAGCCCCAAGGTGTCCAACACATAAGATTGCAAATCTTAAGAGGCAGACTAACTCCTGCTGGGGCTTTCCCTCGCCTCTACTCGTACGGCAGGCGAGGGAAAGGTAGGTGGATGCCCGCTGGTTAGAGCGCTTAGCTGTTAACTAAGAGTTTGTAGGATCGAGGCCTACCCACCTAGAAAGGCTTTAGCTTAGTTAAAGTGTCTGCTTTGCATGCAGGAGATGTGGGATAATACCCTGCAAGTCTTAACAGGGACTGGGGGATTTTCACTCTCACTGGGGGCTTTGAAGGCTCCTGGTCTATTATTAGCCTAAGTCTCTTAAAGGGTCAAGAGGGCTGTTGCAGCTGGGGCGAGGGGGAGTAAGAGCAGGGTTGCGGTGGTTGAAACAGCAAGGGGGAGGGTGACTTGGGACGACGGGAAGCGTCATGGGGTGGTACCAGTTGTATTGTTGGGGGACATAGTTAGGGCCATAGCGTATGAAAGGCGTAGATAAAAGTACAGGCTCAGAAGAGCAGTGAGTGCGGCAAAGGTGGCGATCGTTGCCAGGTCTTGCTTGGTTAGCTCTTGTAAGATTAGTCATTTTGGCATGAATCCTGTGAGCGGGGGGAGGCCTCCAAGGGACAAGAGGAGGAGAGGGGTTAGAGCTGTTAGGGCTGGGGCTTTAGCCCAAGAGGTGGCAAGAGTGTTAATGGTTGTAGAGCTGTTAAGTTTAAACACAAGGAAAGTTGATAGTGTCATAAGGAGGTACGTAAGAAGTGCAAGAAGGGTTAAAGAGGGGGAGTATTGTACAACAAGAGTTATTCATCCAAGATGAGCAATTGATGAGTAGGCAAGAATCTTGCGTAATTGTGTCTGATTTAGGCCTCCTCAGCCCCCAACAAGGGCAGACGCAAGTCCTAGTGCAACGAGAAGGGTTGTGTTGGTTGGTTGGATTTGCAAGAGGAGGGCGAAGGGGGCCAACTTTTGTCAAGTGGACAAGATAAGTCCTGTGGTGAGGTCCAACCCTTGGATAACTTCGGGTAGTCAGGAGTGTAGTGGGGCGAGGCCTATTTTTAGGGCTAGAGCAAGCGTAATTATCGTAATAGGGAGGGGGTGGGATATTTGTTGGATGTCCCACTGTCCTGTCAGTCAGGCGTTGGTGGTGCTTGCAAAGAGCAGTATCGCGGCCCCCGTAGCTTGTGTCAGGAAGTATTTAGTCGTAGCTTCAACGGCGCGGGGGTGGTGGTGTTGCGCTATTAGTGGGATAATGGCTAGTGTGTTTATCTCGAGGCCTATTCAGGCGAGGAGCCAGTGGGAGCTAGCGAAAGTAAGGGTGGTTCCCAGGCCTAGGCCAAACAGGAGGGCGGATAAGATGTACGGGTTCATTAGCAAAGGAAGGATTTTAACCAACATATTTGGGGTATGGGCCCAAGAGCTTGATTAGCTGACCTTACTAGGAAGTGGTGTAGTGGAAGCACTAAGAGTTTTGATCTCTTTAGGCAGGGTTCGAACCCCTTCTTTCTAAGGAGTTGGGGGGACTTTAACCCCCATAAGTCACTCTATCAAAGTGGCCCTTTTATTCAGGCACAGCTCCAGGGCTATAGCTGTGGAGGCAGCCCGGCAAAAGCGATAGGGAGGGATAGATGTCAAACAACCAGTGCAAGTGTGAGGGGCAGGAAGTTTTTTCAGATAAGGTGCATGAGCTGGTCGTATCGAAAGCGGGGATACGAGGCCCGCACCCAAAGGAAGACCACTGACAAGAGGGCTGCTTTGGTCATGAGATTGATGGCTGTGAGTTCAGGGAGGGAGGGGATATGAGAGGCGCCCAAGAAAAGGGTGGCTGATAGCGTGTTCATCAATAAGATGTTGGCGTACTCCGCCAGGAAAAATAGGGCAAAAGGTCCCTCTGCATACTCGACATTAAAGCCCGAGACTAGCTCAGACTCCCCCTCTGTTAAGTCAAAGGGGGCACGGTTTGTTTCAGCGAGGGTTGAGATGTACCACATGGCGGCAAGGGGTCAGGCGGGTAAGATCAATCAAACACTTTCCTGGGCTACATTAAATGTCTGTAGTGTAAACCCGCCGGTGAAGATGATAATATTAAGCAGAATTAGTCCCAGGCTAACTTCGTATGAGATGGTTTGGGCTACTGCCCGGAGGGCCCCAATTAAGGCGTATTTTGAATTAGATGCTCAACCAGAGCCTAAAATTGAGTAGACAGCAAGGCTGGAGAGGGCTAGGATGAACAAGATGCCTAAGTTAAGGTCAAAGACAGGGTATGGAAGGGGCATAGGGGCCCAGAGGGCGAGGGCAAGGGTAAGCGCGAGAATAGGGGCAAGCAGGAAGAGTACGGGGGAGGAAGTGGAAGGGCGAACAGGCTCCTTGATGAAGAGCTTGAGGCCGTCGGCGATGGGTTGTAGAAGCCCGTAGGGCCCTACAACGTTGGGGCCTTTTCGCAGCTGCATGTAGCCAAGCACTTTGCGTTCAAGGAGTGTCAGAAAAGCGACGGCCAGAAGAACCGGGACGATAAAAGTAAGGGGGTTGACAATGTGTGTAATGAGGGTGGATAGCATAGTTGAGGAGAGGGTTTGAACCTCTGTCTAAAGGGCTTAGGTCTTTTGCAATTACCGGGCTCTGCCACCTTAACATGCCTTTCTCTTAGGCACAGGGGCATGCCCTATTGCCTACTTTAGTTGACTTCACTAGGTGGGGGGGAGGCGTGCCTTTGGCATGGGCCTCTTCTTTTCGGTCCTTTCGTACTAGAAAAGAGCATATCATAGATAGAAACTGACCTGGATTACTCCGGTCTGAACTCAGATCACGTAGGACTTTAATCGTTGAACAAACGAACCCTTAATAGCGGCTGCACCATTAGGATGTCCTGATCCAACATCGAGGTCGTAAACCCCCTTGTCGATATGGGCTCTAAAAGAGGATTGCGCTGTTATCCCTAGGGTAACTCGGTCCGTTGATCGGCACTGCCGGATCTTGTTGGTCAGAAGTTCTGTTTTCTAGAGCTGTAGCTCTTGGTTGTAGGAAAGTGTTCCCATTCCACGTGGGGGTTCTTTAATTCCCCGCGGTCGCCCCAACCAAAGACATTAGGGCAGGGCCCACTTGGTTTAGTCCTTTATTGGGGTGCTTAACGTGGGCTGCTTTCGTGTCTAAAGCTCCATAGGGTCTTCTCGTCTTATGGGTGTATTCCCGCTTCTGCACGGGAAGATCAACTTCATTGACTGGAAAGAGGAGACAGTTAAGCCCTCGTTATGCCATTCATACGGGTCTTCATTTAAAAGACAAGTGATTGCGCTACCTTCGCACGGTCAAAATACCGCGGCCGTTAAACAAATAGTCACAGGGCAGGCGGGACCTCTTATTTTTGATTTACAAGAGGCGATGTTTTTGGTAAACAGGCGAGGCTTATGTGTTTGCCGAGTTCCTTCTCTTTCTTTCGGTCTTTCCCTGGGGGCACGCCTGTGTAGGGTTAACGGTTTGTTGTTGGAGGCGCTTCTGGTTGTTTGATTTGCTATCCAATGCCCTCTTAGTTTGGGGCCGTTAAGGGTCGGCGGGGTGTCCGTTCCGATGTACACATGTGCAGGGAGAGAGTCGTTAGCTCTCTTATTACTCATATTAGCATAGTCACTCCCATGGGGGCATGGGATGGTCCAATAAGGTGTAGGGGGATAAGATTAGGGGATCAGAATAAGAAGGGGAGGGTGTATGTCTGAGCTTTAACGCTTTCTAAGGGGATGGCTGCTTTTAGGCCCACTGGAACACTTAGCTTTAATTATTATGATCTTTACCCTCCTGTTAAAGTTGTATCTTGCTTCAAAGGGGCTGTACCCCCTTTGACTAACTCTCTTAGTTTCTTTAGGCATCAATAGGGGTCAAAACTAATGTGAAAAGAGAAGCTAAGAGGCTGAACTTCTATTCATTTCTTGGACAACCAGCTATAACTAGGTTCGGTAGGTTTATCACCTCTACTCAAAGCTCTCCCCACTCTTTTGCTACAGAGACGGGTAGGCCCTATTATCAGGCTGTCTTGGAGTAGCTCACGTAGTTTCGGGACGTCAAACTAAAGTTCGCTTTGCTTGAGGTACACTCGCTAAATCATGATGCAAAAGGTACGAGTACTAATCTCTGCTTCTTGAGGCTTCACTGGGTTGTTTCACTTCTCTTTCAGCATTCCCTTGCGGTACTTTCTCTATCGCGCCGTTTGTCCTTTTCTATCGCCTATACTAAGGGGGAAAAATGGTTTGTTTAATTTAAATATGGGGTACTTAGGGTTTATTGACATGGGTTTGTTGAGTTTGATTAGGTGGGCTAGCTGTTGGGCGTCAGGGCGACCCGACTTGCATGGGTGACTTCTCAGTGTAAGGGAGATGCTTTTCTATCTTAGCTACGCTCTGATTTTACCAAGTACACCTTCCGGTACACTTACCATGTTACGACTTGCCTCCCCTTTTTGATTATTAGGTTTTAGTTAACTGGCTGGGGCTTTTGGGGAGAGTGACGGGCGGTGTGTGCGCGCTTCAGGGCCAGTTTCAGCGGGACGCTCTATTTCCAGCTTACTGCTAAATCCTCCTTCAGATGTGTGTTTCAGTGCATCATTCGTGTTCGCTGTGGTAGCGAATGTAGCCCATTTCTTCCCCCTCCATACGCTACACCTCGACCTGACGTTTTAGGTTGTACCAGTTCTGCTTACTATTAGTCCCTCACAGGGTAAGCTGACGACGGCGGTATATAGGCGGGTAAAACAAGGAAGGGTGAGGTTGAACGGGGGTTATCGGTTCTAGAACAGGCTCCTCTAGGTGGGTCTAAAGCACCGCCAAGTCCTTTGGGTTTTAAGCTATTGCTCGTAGTACCCGGGCGGATAGTGGGTGTATAGTACTATCGATGTTTAGGGCTAGGCATAGTGGGGTATCTAATCCCAGTTTGTTCCTTAGCTTTCGTGGGTTCAGATCAGATAAAGCGACTTTCGTGGTTGGACTTCCTGTCTTCGGTTACGTATAACAGTCTTGAAGATGTTTGGCTTTAGTGTGATTTTTAACTTAACCACGCTTTACGCCGGTGTTTGTCAACTTGGGCCTCTCGTATAACCGCGGTGGCTGGCACGAGTTTTACCGGCCCTTTTAGCTTTAACTAAGTCAAGTTTTCACTTATGGCTTAATGTTTATCACTGCTGAGTTCCCTTGAGGGTGTGGCTAAGCAAGGTGTCGTGGGCTCAATAGGGCTTGTGCCTGATACCAGTTCCTTGTTCCCGGGCGGGGAACTGTAGGGCATTCTCACAGGGGCGCGGATACTTGCATGTATAAGTTTGGCTAAAGCTGATAATAAAGTCAGGACCAAGCCTTTGTGCTTGCAGGACTTTCTAGGGTCCATCTTAACATCTTCAGTGTTATGCTTTAATTAAGCTACGCTAGC